GAAAATATCGATATAGAGTATCTTTTCTTTCTACTCGAATCTCCTCCTAAGTCCCTATTTTTTTACTAAAAACTGGTGTTGTTGGATTGAATTCAAAATTTCAATTTATTTAATCTCGTGAATTTCTCTATTTTCTATTTCATTATTTCATTTTGATTTCTAGTTGCTAATAATAGATAATAATATCTCTAAGAATTTGATTTCTATTCTATTAGTTGTATTATTATTTCTATTATATAGAATACTGACTTAGATATCCGAATTAGTATAGAATACTACTAAGAATTCGTATAAGATATGTTTATAGTAATACCAGGTCTAAATATTCAATCGAGGTACCCATTCTATGACAACTCTCAACAGCTTACCCTCTATTTTTGTGCCGTTAGTAGGACTAGTATTTCCGGCAATTGCAATGGCTTCTTTATTTCTTCATGTTCAAAAAAACAAGATTTCTTAGATCTGATGGGTTCAAATCTCATCCATTTTTTTCAACACTTAGAGATAGCTAATACAGATGTGCATTTAGTAAAGTATGTTATGGTATAACATAGGAGCATAAATGACGCAGATATTATATATCCGTAAATAGATGCTCAAAATATACAAACAATCAATATAGGGAAATAAATATTGAATTATTTGAAAATAGATTGGAAGCGAAGCAGAAGCAGATGCCTGAAACGGAAAGTCGATCCATCTCTATGTATGTAGATATTTCGCGAAGATCCTAAAAAGTGATATTCTTTTATTTTATACCTAACCCATTCGACGAATTACTCCGATTTTTTCTAAAGGAAAGGGTTACATGCGAATGGCATTAGTTGATGAGAGTTACTTCAGAAACAAAAGGGTTTTCCAATCCAATAAAAAAAAAAATGCAACTAGATCTAATATGAGTTGGCGATTCGAACATATATGGATAGAACGTATAGTGGGGTCTCGAAAACTAAGTAATTTCTTCTGGGCCTTGATCCTTTTTTTAGGTTCATTAGGATTCGTCTTAGTTGGAACTTCCAGCTATCTCGGTAAGAATTTGATATCTTTAGTTCCATATCAGCAAATCATTTTTTTGCCACAAGGGATCGTGATGTCCTTCTACGGGATCGCGGGTCTCTTTATTAGTTCCTATTTGTGGTGCACAATTTCGTGGAATGTGGGGAGTGGCTATGATCGATTCGATTTAAACGAAGGAATAGTGTGTATTTTTCGTTGGGGATTTCCTGGGAAAAAGCGTCGTATCTTCCTACGATTCCGTATGAAGGATATTCAGTCGATCAGAATAGAAGTTAAAGAAGGCATTTATCCTCGTTGTATCCTTTATATGGAAATCAAAGGACAGGGAGCCATTCCATTGACGCGTACTGATGAGAATTTGACCCTGGGTGAAATTGAGCAAAAAGCTTCCAAATTGGCCTATTTTTTGCGCGTACCAATTGAAGTATTTTGAAATGAAATAGCAAATCAAAATACTTCTATAAATAAAAAAAGAAAAGGGGAGTTCTTTTAAGTCGAAATCGGAATACTATTCCTTGAAGTGTTTGTTTTCTTTTTTTAAGTCTCGCTTTAGCATTCATCGAGAACGCGAAGCAGTTTCAAATTGTATCAATTCGATTAAGATTTTTATTATTTCGATTAAGATTTTTATTATTTCTTTTGACTCTTTCTTATTCTATATTCGTACTAGATTGATAATCGGAAATAAACAAAGATAGATTTCGGGGTTCGATGCCTTAGAATAGAACTTATGTTTAATAAAAACAGTAGATTGCAGCGCATAGATTCGAAGAATGAGACGAGTTCACAAAAATGAAAAACTGGAAAAGAAGAAAGCATTTCTCCCTTTTCTTGCTGTTATATCTATAGTATTTTTGCCTTGGGGGATTTCTCTTTCATTTAAGAAAAGTGTTGAATCTTGGGTTACTGATTGGTGGAATACTACACAATCCGAAACGTTTTTGACTGATATGCAAGAAAAGAGTATTCTAGAAGAATTCATCGAATTAGAAGAACTCTTACTATTGGACGAAATAATAAAAGAATACCCGGAAATAGGGTTGCAAAGGGCTCATATAGGAATCCACAAAGAAACGATCCAATTGATAAAGATAAACAATGAGGATCATATCCATACGATTTTGCACTTCTCGACAAATATAATCTGTTTCATTATTTTAAGTGCTTATTCAATTCTAGGTAATGAAGAACTTCTTATTCTTAACTCTTGGGTTCAAGAATTTCTATATAATTTAAGTGACACAATAAAAGCTTTTTCTATTCTTTTATTAACTGATTTATGTATCGGATTCCATTCGCCCCATGGTTGGGAACTACTGATTGGCTATGTCTACAAAGATTTTGGATTTGTTCATAATGAGAAAATTATATCTGGCCTTGTTTCTACTTTTCCAGTCATTATAGACACAATTTTCAAATATTGGATCTTCCATTATTTAAATCGTCTATCTCCATCACTTGTAGTGATTTATCATTCAATGAA